CAATCACATAAACTTTTTGGTTTATGGGTCTACTACCAGAAATTCAATGCGTAATCTTAGCATTCAATGTATATTCCTGAATAATATCATTTTTCAATTTTTGAACCATTTCATTTTACCAAGTTCAATGTTAGCCAGATTAGTCAACATTTTTATGTTTCGATGCAACAACAAGATGTTATTTGTAACAAGTAGTTTTTTTGGTTGGTTAATTGGTCACATTTTATTCATGAAATGGATTGTATTGGTATTAGTCTGGATAGGGCAAAATCATTCTATTAGATCTAATGTACTTATTCGATTTAACAAATACATTATGTCTAAATTGCAAAATGGGATGGCTCGAATATTTAGTATTTTATTATTTATTACCTGTGTCTACCATTTAGGCAGAATACCATCGCCCATTCTTACTAAGAAACTAAAAAAAACTTCCGAAATGAAGGGGATTCAAAAAGAGTCACAAGATATATGTTCTATGGATGAAAGCCGCTATGGTGAAATTTGGTAAACACGCTGTTCTTAGGAAGCAGTGCTACAGCATCTCGGTTCGAGTCCGAGTAGCGGCATGACATCTTAAAAAATTAATAATGAAAAAATACAAAATTTGTAGTCTCCCTATTTTATATTTTTGTCCCTTAAATTAATATTAAATTATAAGATATTTATGCTGTTTTCTACTTTTGAACATATATTAACTCATATATCTTTTTCCATTGTTTCAATTTTAATTCCAATTTATTTTCTAATATTATTAGTGGATGAAATCATAGAACTATTTGATTCTTCAGAAAGAGGTATAACAGCGGGATTTTTATGTCTAACAGGATTATTAATAAACCGTTGGATTCATTTTAGACATTTTCCATTAAGTGAATTATCTGAATCATTAATTTTCCTTTCATGGAGTTTCTCCATTATTTATCTAATTCTGTATTTTAAAAATAAAAAACATTTTAGTTTAATAATAAAGATAAGTGTCATTTTTATTCAAGGTTTTGCTACTTCGAATCTTTTAAATCAAATACATAAATCTGTAATATTAGTACCTGCTCTTCAATCCCAATGGTTAATGATGCATGTAAGTATGACCCTAATGGGCTATGCAGCTCTTTTATGCGGATCCTTATTATCAGTAACACTTTTAGTCATTACATTTCAAAAAAGGGTAATGATTTTTAATAAAAACAATTTTTTATTAACTAAGACCTTTTCTTTTGATAATAATCAAAACATGAATGAAAAAACTGTTTTACAAAGCACTTCTACTAGGAATTTTTACAGATCCCAATTAATTCAACAATTGGAACATTGGAGTTATCGTGTTATTAGTATAGGTTTTTTTTTTTTAAGTATAGGTATTCTTTCAGGAGCTGTGTGGGCTAATGAAGTATGGGGATCATATTGGAATTGGGACCCAAAAGAAACTTTGGCATTTATTACTTGGATTATATTCACGATTTATTTACATACTCAAACGAATACAAATTTGAACGGGAAAAATTCTGCAATTGTAGCTGTTATAGGCTTTATTCTAATTTGGGGATGCTATTTTGGGATCAATCTATTAGAAATAGGACTGCACAGTTATGGTTCATTTCTATTTTAATCTATAAAGATCTTGATGAATACAAATATAAAATAGATGTTACAATTAAAATTTAGTAACTTCAGAAAAGAAAAAAAAACGGATGCAACATCTATATGAGGGATTCTCATTCTCATATTAACCAATATATCAATATTTAATTTTCATTACGAATATATTAGTTATTCATAATTGAATATTATATTGATATTGATTTCTATAGATTTTGAACATCATAAAAAACATATACGACATACGACACTTGAACCCGATAAACCCGTACTTTATATTATATTACTATAACTATATCCATTTTATTAAATATTTTGTTTTTGAGTACGGGTTTATTGGTAAAAAATAAAAAAAAATGACAATTTTAAAAACTATTAACTATTAATAAGTTAGACCCATGCTACGAGTTGTTTCATACCATAGATAAACCCGAACACTCAAAAAATCCGTTGGACAAGCGGATTCGCATCTTTTACAACCGACACAGTCCTCCGTTCTTGGAGCAGAAGCAATTTGTTTAGCTTTGCAGCCGTCCCAAGGAATCATTTCTAATACATCTGTAGGACAAACTCGGACACATTGAGTGCACCCGATACATGTATCATAAATCTTTACTGAATGTGACATTGGATCTATAAATATTGTCAAACATCATAAAATTTCAATCTAATATTTGTAAATGAATCATATATTTATATACTAGATGAATCAATGATTTATCCAAATTTAAAATTTTTTCTCGATACATCTATAACTATGCAATAGCTTTCGTAATAAAGTTGACTTGCATTAAATTTTATTTTTTTTTTTTTTTTTATTTATTATTAAATTAATTAATTATTTTAATATTTAATAATTATTAAATATAAATGAATTGTTTACTGCATGTAAACTTTAATATAATAATAAATAATATTAAAATTTAAAATAAAAATATATTTAATATATATTATTTTAATATTTATCTAATTTTATTTAAATTTTAAATCATTAAAATTATATCATTTCATTTAAATAAAAAAAGTTTGAATCTAATTTTAATTATGTTATGATAATATGATGAGTAAGAATACATATAGTAAAAAAATAAATCTATCATCAACGAATTTTCAACTGTGGATATATACGTATCCTTAACATACTGAAACGGATGCTATTATTGGTATCAAACCAATATCGATTTATACAAGTAAAATCCTCTAATCGAAAGTTGGTCCAAAGAAAAAACTTCAATTTAATTAATTTTTTTTTTTCGCTTGTACTATTTAAAACTATTTTTTTTTTTTTTTTTTAAATTGAAACAAATTAAAATTCTAAATTCTCTACAACGTCGAGATGATAAAATAGTTTCAGGAACAAATAAATCATCAGAATGATCAACACTCATATTTTTATCAATAATATATCTATTTTTGTTTCTTTGATTTGTTTGATGCTTGTTCTTATAAAAACGTACAATTTTTAAAAAAAAAAATTTTTTTTTTTTTTTTTTTTTTTACAGACAGACGAATCGGTTCAAGAATTAATATTCCCCTTTTCATCGATTTTGTACAAGTTAATTTATTCTGAATCAACATGATATCCATACTCATTTCTTCTCTTCGAATAGAGGATAGAGCCATTTCTTTTGGATTTATAAGTCTAAGTAGAAAACAATATACTTTAATATTGTTTATTATTTTTTGCTTCATAAGATTATCCCATCTCAATTGAAAAAGTAAATATCTTTTGAGGAAAATATGAAATCCTGTTTTTGTATTAGTATTATTTTTGTATTTTATTTTATTTTTTTCATCCAATGATATATTTGTACTTTCATTAACATTACTTTTTGTATTTGCATTAAAAAATAACGATTTGATTGGAATAACCCAAGGTTGAATCATAGAATCATTGTAAAATAGTAAAAATTTTTGTAAAAACCATAGTTCTATATTTGATCCGGACTTACTTAGTATTGCATTCTCCTTTTTTTTTTGATAAAGTGTAAGATAAAAAAAACCTTGCTTATCAAAAATATATACCTTTTTTCTATTTAAAATAATTTGACAGTCAAAATATTTTTTATTCAACTTTTGTTCTATATTATTATGGTATCGTCGATAATTATTGACAAAATTATTGATATTGATAGGTACTTTATCAAGTAATTTGTTTTTATATGTGTTAGAATTTATAAAAGTTATTTTTTTTGTTACTTGTAATTTTTCTTGTAATGGCGATCTAGACATATAACTAGAGTAGGCCACCTTATTTTCATTTTCATAATTATAGTATAAATATAAATATGATAAAAGATCATATCGATAGTGTTTTGTAAAATGAAAGTTTTGATCTGAAACTAAAGTTTTTTCATAATAAGTTTGTTTTTCATGATAAATTAATGCTGATTTATCAGATAAATATTCTTTGTTTAAATATATAGAATTATAATGTTGATTTACTCTATTTCTCCATTTTTGTGGTACTAATCGAGACCATATAATTGGTGATAAATCATAGTGATAATAATTTTTTAGACAACCTTTCCGTTTCTTTTTGTCATAATTAAAAAGTTTTTTATGTCTTAATTTTGAGTCGCAATGATAAATTCTTTGTGTTCTCAAAAATTTTGTAATTACATTTTTAATAAAAGCAGACGTTTCATGATATTGAAAGACATATCTTACCTTATGCAAGTAATTAAAGTAATTAATTGGTAGTTGTGAAAATTTATAAAACACATATGTTTGTGACAAGGAAGATAATACAAACGGAATAGTTGAGTTTTTATTAATAGTAAGTAAATTTTTTATAGTTGAAATAAACCGAATTGTTATTTTTTGATCCACTCTTTCTTTATTTTTTGTATCATTATTATTGTAAATGTATTTATCAAACCTTTTTTGTATTAATTGAAGAAAGAGTTGTACATTGATACTTAGTATTTTTATGCTACTGATATATAAAATATATAAAAATAGAAAACTATTTATGTATATTTCTTTTATAAAAAATTTGAATTCATAAATGAATCGCGAATTTTTTTGTTTTAATATCCCCGGAAAACCTTCTCGTTTATTATTTTTAGTAGGACAAATCCGGATAGTTAAAAATATGTTTTTACTATCTTTTTTTATTTTTTTTTTTTTATCAATCAGATCTTTTAGTTTATTCTTTGTCGATGTCGATAAATCCTTTTTTGAATCTTGTAATTTTTTTTGAATAGATGATTCATAAATTATATGATTTTTTATTTTTATTAAAGAATCTTTTGTTTTTTTAGTTTTACTTGATTCATATACCTTTTTTTTTAACTTGAATATCTTATTTTCTTTTAACTTTTCTTTTAACAAGTTTTTTTTTTTTCTTAATAGTATTTTTAATAACAACTGAGTTCTTTCGTTATTCATTATCATAAAGCGTTGGGGCGTGAAATTTAATTTTCTAACTTTTTTTTCTAGTTTTTTAAAGATAGGTTTACAAAAGGGGGGCCTTTTTCGGGGAGGACCAAAAGGAATTTCAGCTTCCATTCCCCAAACTGTTAAAAAAAAAAAATCTTCTTTATTTTTTAAATTTTTTTTTTTTTTCATTAGATTCCTATGAAGGGGTCGGGACTTAGATCTGTACCAAGGTTTTAAATGGAAAGGAAATATAATCTTTATTTGAATACCATCTATTAACCAATTTTTCGGAAATTCCCTTTCTGATAATTGAACCCCATTATAAGTACATTTAACATGTATCTCCCTATTCCATTGGTTAAAATCCTCAGACCACTCGGGAAATTGAAATAAAAGCATCCGGACGATATTCTTAGCTATTATCAATGAAGGTAATATAATATATTTTCTAAGAATGGATTGGGTTACTAATATACAACCTCTCATTGCTTGAGCAAATGGAATGGTATCCCAAGTTTCTGCTATTTCGATACACGTTTTTTCTTCTATTTTGTACTTTTTGTTTTTCGTTATTTCTTTTATCTTTTCTTCTTTATAATCCGAAATTTTGAGTTGTGTATTTTTCTTAATTGCATTCATAAATTTCATCAGTTCAAAAATTTTAAAATTCAAATACAAAAACAATAGTTTATTATCATTATCTTTTCGTTCCAAAAAAAGTGGAGAGTGTAGATTGGTTTGAAACATCTTCAAAATGGCCGTTTTACGTCTTTGGATGCGCCTTGAACCTTTGATTATATCTCGACGAAAATCCGATTGGTATGAATAACGTATTAAAGCCACTTCCTCGGTATTTATCTGTTTATCGGTAAAAATAATTACACGTTTGGCTTTTCTTGAGCGAATACCATGATCCTCCGCCAATCGTTCTTCCGCATTTCCACTTTCTTGTTGTTCCAACTCGTCGATTAATTTGTATGACCAGTGGGATATTTTTTTATGTATTCCTTTTACTCCATCCAATTTTTTTACATGGAATAAAAATTTTAAAAATTTATATCTTGAACTCTTTTTTAGTTTTTTAGGAAATAAAATAAGTTTTTCTAAATTGAAGCAAGGTGTTGGTTCTTTCGAAAATTCACTAATTAAGGTCAACAAATAATTTATTTTTTTTTTTTTTAATAATTTTTTAGTTTTATCATAAGAAATTTTATGTTCAAATTCTTGAGAATCGGTAAAAAATACACTATGAATTTTATTTATAGCAAAGGTTTTATTTATATTTAAAGGCGAAACCTGTTTTTTTTTTAGTGTTTCACCATAAGGTCGGTTCAAAAAAGGATCATATATCTTAGGTAAATATTTTTTTTTGTTATCCAAATTACATAATATAGTCTTTTTTTCGAGTATATCCATAAAAAGTAATTCTTTGTCTAGAGCTTCAATTCTATTTAAAGTCTCGTTAATTTGTTTATTTCTTTTGTATTGAGTATTATAAGTCCAATAATTATCTAATTTATTAGAATTGAAATTGAATGATAATTCATTCAAAGATATCTTTCGTTGTATCATTTCAAAAAAATTTATCAAACTGAGTAGATATGTAAAAGAAATTTTTTGTTTTCCATCACTTTGACATATATAAAAAAAATATTGTGACATTTCATTTCTTACAGCATTTTCAAATTTGTTGTTTTTTATATATCGTAATGGGTAATTCCATCTTTTATAGTCGAAAAGAAGAGTAACAGGAGCTTTCCAGAAGGCCTTTAAATTATCATTAGCTTTATTTTCATCCATAGAACATATATCTTGTGACTCTTTTTGAATCCCCTTCATTTCGGAAGTTTTTTTTAGTTTCTTAGTAAGAATGGGCGATGGTATTCTGCCTAAATGGTAGACACAGGTAATAAATAATAAAATACTAAATATTCGAGCCATCCCATTTTGCAATTTAGACATAATGTATTTGTTAAATCGAATAAGTACATTAGATCTAATAGAATGATTTTGCCCTATCCAGACTAATACCAATACAATCCATTTCATGAATAAAATGTGACCAATTAACCAACCAAAAAAACTACTTGTTACAAATAACATCTTGTTGTTGCATCGAAACATAAAAATGTTGACTAATCTGGCTAACATTGAACTTGGTAAAATGAAATGGTTCAAAAATTGAAAAATGATATTATTCAGGAATATACATTGAATGCTAAGATTACGCATTGAATTTCTGGTAGTAGACCCATAAACCAAAAAGTTTATGTGATTGTTCCAGAAGAAATGAAACAAAAGATACGGTAGAGATAGGACAGTTATTGTATGAGGTCTACCCAATGCTAGATGCAGAGGCGCATAATAGATCGATATTAACATCATGAGCTGTCCTGTAATAAAACCTGTTATCGCTGATACCTTCTTCTCGGTTCCTTCTTTTCTTTCTTCCATAACCGGAGCTCGGAGAAGGAAGAGATAAGAGGGCCCTATGGAAAATGTGGTCAGAAATCCATA